AAATATATTGGAATAAAAGAAATCAATAAAAAAGTTCCTCGATGGTCATACAAATTAATCGACGAATTAGAACAACAGGAAGTAGAAAATGACAAAAATGGGCCAACGAATTATCTAATTCGTTCAAGAAAAGCCAAACGTGTCGTGATTTTTACCGATATTCCGGAGAATACCGATCCTTATACTAATAACAAAGAGACTAATAATCCTGATGAAGCTGAAGAGTTGGCTTTGATACGTTATTCACAACAATCGGATTTTCGTCGAGATATAATAAAGGGCTCTGTGCGAGCTCAAAGACGTAAAACGATTATTTGGGAACTGTTTCAAGCAAATGTGCACTCCCCTCTTTTTTTGGATAGACTAGACAAACCCCCTTTTTTTTATTTTGATATTCCCGAGCTGATGAAAATCATTTTTTTAAATTGGAAAAATAAGGAATTAAAAATTTCGGATTATACAAAGGAAAAGACAAAAGAAAGTGAGAAAAAAGAGGAGGACAAAAACGAAAAATACAAAAGAGATAAAAAAATTCGTATAGAAATAGCAGAAGCTTGGGATAGCTTTTTCTTTGCTCAAGTAATAAGAGGTTTTTTATTAGTAATCCAATCAATTTTTAGAAAATATATTCTATTACCTTCATTAATAATAGCTAAAAATATTGTTCGTATATTATTATTTCAATTTCCCGAATGGTCCGAGGATTTAAAGGATTTGAATAAAGAAATCCATGTTAAATGCACCTATAATGGCGTTCAATTATCCGAAAAAGAATTTCCGAAAAAATGGTTAACAGACGGTATTCAGATAAAGATACTATTTCCTTTTCGTCTGAAACCTTGGCACAGATCTAAGTTACGATCCCCTCATAAAGATCCAATTAAAAAGAAAGGGAAAGGACAAAAAAATGATTTTTGTTTTTTAACAGTTTTGGGAACGGAAGCTGAACTGCCTTTTGGTTCTCCCCGAAAACAACTTTCCCTTTTTGAACCCATTTTTAAAGAATTCGAAAAAAAAAAATTAAAATTAAAAAAAAAATGTTTTTTAGTTCTAAGAGTTTTAAAAGAAAGAACAAAATTTTTTATAAATGCTACATTTATAAATGTAGCAAAAGAAACAAAAAAATGGGTCCTCAAAAGCATTATATTTCTAAAAAAAATAATAAAAGAATTTTCAAAAAGAAACCAAATTATATTATTTGGATTGAAAAAACTAGGAATATATGAATTGAGTGAAACTAAAAAAGAAACAAATTCGATAATACATAATAAAATTATTCCCGAATCGTCTATTGAAATTCGGTCTATGGATTGGGCAACTTACTCATTGACAGAAAAAAGAATTAAAAATCTAACTAATAGAACAAATACAATCATAAATCAAATAGAAAAAATGAAAAAAGACAAGAAAAGAGAGTTTATAACTCGAGAGATAAATCTTAACCCTAACAAAATAAGTTATGAAGATAAAAGATTAGAATCACCAAAAAATATTTGGCGGATATTAAAAAGAAAAAATATTCGATTACTTCGTAAATCCCACCATTTTTTAAAATTTTTTATTGAAAAGATATACATAGATATCTTTCTGCGTATCATTAATACCCCTAGAATCAATGCACAGCTTTTTATTGAATTAACAAAAAAAATGATTAATAAATACATTTACAATAATGAAGCAAATCGAGAAAGAATTGATAAAACAAATCAAAGTATAATTAACTTTATTTCAACTATAAAAGGGTCACCTTGTATTAATAAGAATTCACATATTTTTTTGGACTTATCTTACTTGTCACAAGCATATGTATTCTACAAATTATCACAAACCCAAGTCAGTAATTTATATAAGTTAAGATCTGTCTTTAAATATTACAGAACATCTTTTTTTATTAAGAATGAAATAAAAGAGTATTTTGTTGGAACGCAAGAAATATTTGATTCCGAATTAAGACAACATAAGAACCCTCGAAATTCTGTAATTAATGAATGGAAAAACTGGCTAAAGGATCATTATCATTATCAATATGATTTATCTCAGATTAGATGGTCACGATTAGTACCGCAAAAATGGCGAAATAGAGTCAATCAATATCAATGCCGTATGGCTAAAAATAAAGATTTAAACAAATGTGATTCATATGAAAAAAACCGATTAATTCATTATGAAAATGAAAAACAAAATGATTTTGAATTTGAAATAGATTTATTACTAAATCAAAAAGAAAATTTTAAAAAACAATATAGATATGATCTTTTTTCATATAAATCGATTAATTATGAGGATAAGAAAGACTCATATATTTATGGATTGCCATTACAAGTAAATAATAACCAAGAGATTTCTTATACTTCCAATACGCCTAAACGCAAACTATTTGATATGCTGGAAGGTGGTATCCTTATCAATAATTATCTAGGAGAAGATGATAGTATAGATAGAAAAAAAGATATGGATCGAAAATATTTTGATTGGAAAATTCTCAATTTTTGTCTTAGAAAGAAGACCGATATTAGGGCCTGGGTCGATATTGATACTGTCACCAACAGAAATAAAAATACTAAGACTAAGACTGGGGTTAATAATTATCAAATAATCGATAAAATTGATAAGAAAAAGAAAGGTCTATTTTATTTCACGATTCATCAAGATCAAAAAATTAACCCATTCAATCAAAAAAAACCTCTTGTGGATTGGATGGGAATGAATGAAGAAATACTAAGTCGTCCCATATCGAATCTAGAACTTTGGTTATTCCCAGAATTTGTGATACTTTATAATACATATAAGATTAAACCGTGGGTCATACCAATCAAATTACTTCTTTTCAATTTTAATGTAAATAAAAATGTTAAGAAACATAAAAGTATCACTGGAAAGAAAAAAAGCGATATTTTTATATTATCGAATGAAAAAAAGACTTTTGAATTAGAAAATCAAAATCAAGGAGAAAAAGAATTAGCGGACCAAGCAGATCTTGAATCAGCTCTCTCAAACCAAGAAAAAAAAAAAGAAAAAGATGTTGAAGAAGATTATACGGGATCAGACATGAAAAAACGTAGAAACAAAAAGAAATACAGGAATAAAATAGAAGCAGAGCTTGAGCTCTTACTAAAAAGGTATTTGAATTTTCAATTGAGATGGGATGATTATTTAAATCAAAGAATCATCAATAACATCAAAGTATATTGTCTCCTGCTTAGAATGACAAATCCAAGAGAAATTGTTATATCCGCTATTCAAAGGGACGAAATGGATCTGGATATTATGACGGTCCATAAGGATTTACCTCTTACAGAAGTGATGAAAAAGGGAATATTGCTTATCGAACCAGTTCGCCTGTCTGTAAAAAATGATGGAAATTTTATTATATATCAAACCATAGGTATTTCATTGGTTCATAAGAGTAAGCATCAAATTAATCAAAGATACCTAGTTGATAAAAATAAGAAGAATTTTTATGAATCCATTGCAATACGTCAAAAAATGAATGGAAATAGAGACAAAAATCATTATGATTTGCTTGTTCTTGAAAATATTTTATCCCCGAGGCATCGTAGAAAATTGAGAATTCTAATTTTTTTCAATTCTAGGAATAGAAACAATATCCATAGAAATACAGTATTTTGCAATGGATGCAATGGAAATAAGGTAACAAATTTCGATCAAGTTTTGTTGAATAAAAGAAAAAATCTTGATAGAGGTAAAACTAAACTAATTAAATTAAAGTTCTTTCTTTGGCCCAATTATCGATTAGAAGATTTAGCTTGTATGAATCGCTATTGGTTTGATACCAATAATGGCAGTCGTTTCAGTATGACAAGGATTCGTATGTATCCGCGATTGAAAAGTCATTATATTAATATTAATTCGATCTAAAATGAATCAACAAAATCTTCTGATTTTTTTTAAGTCTAAATTATTGTTTATTTTTTTTTGTGAGTACAGAAATAGACTATACTTTTGTATAGGATATCCTATCCGAATCCAATTTTAAAAATGGGATTGATTATTGAGTAATAAATTAAGTAATTTTATTTGACAAAATTACGAATTCTTAACGAAATTAAGATTATTGTGTATATCAAATTCAAATGAGTGGCATTATTATTACTGATCAAGAAATATATATATATATCGATAAAAATATCTCAAAAAAGAGAGGGGCGATTCCTTTTTATGGTAAAAAATTCATTCATCTCAATCATTTCGCAAGAAGAAAAAGAAGAAAACAGGGGATCCGTTGAATTCCAAGTATTGAGTTTCACCAATAAAATAAGACGACTTACTTCACATTTGGAATTGCACAGAAAAGACTATTTATCTCAAAGAGGTCTACGTAAAATTCTGGGAAAACGTCAACGGCTGCTGTCTTATTTGTCAAAGAAAAATAGAGTACGTTATAAAAACTTAATTAATAGGTTGGGTATTCGGGAATCAAGAATTCGTTAATTTTTAATTTTTCGTTAATTTGAAGAGTCATTTTTAATTATTTGATTTATTAGATCTTGAATTTTGATGAATTTTTTTTCGTTTTACGCAATTCATGGAAGAATGAATCGAGGAAAAACTTATGAATATACCAGCTACAAGAAAAGATCTCATGATAGTCAATATGGGCCCCCACCACCCGTCAATGCATGGTGTTCTTCGACTCATCGTTACTCTGGACAGTGAAGATGTTATTGACTGTGAACCAATATTGGGTTATTTACACAGAGGAATGGAAAAAATTGCGGAAAACCGAACAATTGTACAATATCTGCCTTATGTAACTCGTTGGGATTATTTAGCTACTATGTTCACAGAAGCAATAACTGTAAATGGGCCAGAACAGTTAGGAAATATTCAAGTACCTAAAAGAGCCAGTTATATCAGAGTAATTATGTTGGAATTGAGTCGTATAGCTTCTCATCTGTTATGGCTCGGACCCTTTATGGCAGATATTGGTGCACAAACTCCTTTCTTCTATATTTTCAGAGAAAGAGAATTCATATATGATCTATTCGAAGCTGCCACTGGTATGAGAATGATGCATAATTATTTTCGTATCGGAGGGGTAGCGGCTGATCTACCTTATGGCTGGATAGATAAATGTTTGGATTTCTGCCATTATTTTTTTACAGGAGTTACTGAATATCAAAAACTTATTACACGAAATCCTATTTTTTTAGAACGCGTTGAGGGCGTAGGAATTATTGGTAGAGACGAAGTAATAAATTGGGGTTTATCAGGACCAATGCTGCGAGCTTCCGGAATACAATGGGATCTTCGTAAAGTTGATCATTATGAGTGTTACGACGAATTGGATTGGGAAGTCCAATGGCAAAAAGAAGGGGATTCATTAGCTCGTTATTTAGTCCGAATTGGTGAAATGACAGAATCCATAAAAATTATTCAACAGGCTCTAGAAGGAATTCCTGGGGGGCCCTATGAGAATTTAGAAATCCGATACTTTGATAGAGAAAGGTATCCAGAATGGCATGATTTTGAATATCGATTCATTAGTAAAAAACCTTCTCCTATTTTTGAATTGCCGAAACAAGAACTTTATGTGAGAGTCGAAGCCCCAAAGGGCGAATTGGGAATTTTTCTGATAGGGGATCAGAGTGGTTTTCCTTGGAGATGTAAAATTCGCCCGCCGGGTTTTATCAATTTGCAAATTCTTCCTCAGTTAGTTAAAAGAATGAAATTGGCTGATATTATGACAATACTAGGTAGCATAGATATCATTATGGGAGAAGTTGATCGTTGAAATGATAATTGATACAACGGAAATACAAGATATCAATTCTTTTTACAGAGTGGAATCCTTAAAAGAGGTCTATGGAATTATATGGGTGCTTGTTCCTATTTTGGCTCTTGTATTGGGAATCACAATAGGCGTACTAGTAATTGTATGGTTAGAAAGAGAAATATCCGCAGGGCTGCAACAACGTATTGGACCCGAATACGCCGGTCCTTTAGGAGTTCTTCAAGCTCTAGCAGATGGGACAAAACTACTTTTCAAAGAGAATCTTCTTCCATCTAGAGGAGATACTCGTTTATTCAGTATCGGACCATCCATAGCAGTCATATCAATTCTACTAAGTTATTCAGTAATTCCTTTTGACTATCGCCTTGTTTTATCCGATCTCAATATCGGGGTTTTTTTATGGATTGCGGTTTCAAGTATTGCTCCCATTGGACTTCTTATGTCAGGATATGGTTCAAATAATAAATATTCCTTTTTAGGTGGTCTACGAGCTGCTGCTCAATCGATTAGTTATGAAATACCATTAACCCTATGTGTATTATCAATAGCTCTACGTGCGATTCGTTGAAACATAAACTTTTACCTATTCCTTTCTTTCTAGTCGTTATAGAAAAAGAGTTGAAATAAATTGCATAGATATCTTCATTTTTAATTCATTATTTGGATTTTGGATTAATGAATTAAATTATATTAAATTATATAGTTATATGAGTGAAAGAAAACAGCTATATAATATATATTTGCAGTAAAATTATTGAGTCTCGTCTTCGATGTATAAGAAGAATTAAAGAGTTGAGCATAAATAAACAGAAGAAGAAGAGACCGTTTACCCCAAGATTGGTTGATTAGTCATGTCATCCTAGCTTGAAGCGGGTTCAAAAAAATCAACCCTATTCGGTTTTCACTAACATTTGTTTGCATTACCATAAAGCGAAGGGTTTAGCAAAAATGAGTGGATGGTTAGAAATGCCAAACTACGCAAAGGATTAGTAATAGCGATTATGTAATTTATCCCAAAGGACATTTACACATAATATAAAAAGAATACTAATTGGGGCTTTAAGTTAGTAGAAATGATCAGGCAGTACTTCCCACGATTCCGATCCAGAGTATACTCCTATCCACCAATTAAAATAAATGACTATCGGAAACGAAATAATCCTTTATTTTGTAAGCTCCCCCTTTTTCTTAGAATCCCCACTTTCTTTTTAATAAAAGAAAGAAGAATAGGAATGAAAAAAAAAAATAGAAAAAATATAATTACAAAAAAAAAAAGAGAGATCTTTTTTTTATTCTTTTATTTTATTCTTTCTTTCCTATATACATAGTCATGGAGATAGAATTAGTGTCATAATTCATCAACTAAACTAATAGAATGTCTAATTATTTTTCATAATTGAAAACGACGGGTTATTGATATTTCTACAAGCAGTATTTTATTGAAGACTAAAGGTTATTACTTAACAAATAAGAATTTAAATTATTTATTAAATTTATTAAATAAAGGATAAGATCGATTCAGACGTAGTTTTTTTTTTATTTATTATTATTATATAACAGACAGAATTTAAGCGGTCTAATTCAGGACCTTTGCTAGATTTGGAACCTATTTATCCTATAAATATATCAAGATAAATAATACCGACTCGGTCCTTAGATTTATTTATGGCCCTAGAGGAGCCGTATGAGGTGAAAATCTCATGTACGGTTCTGAAATAGCGATGGTAACAGTGATGTTATCACCT